TTTCTTTTGTAATTCCTTACATAAGGATTCAGAAAATACCGGATCTCCGCCTACACAAGCAAATTGTTGATAAAACTCCAAAATGGCATTTTCTTTTGACCCAATTTTTTTTTTCTCTTTATCATTCAGGAAAGACAAGAAAATTTCAGGATAGCAAACATTCTCTAAAATTTCTCTTAGATTCAAACCCATAGCTGATGATAGAACTAGAATAGATATTTTCTGTTTCCTACTCACACGAGCCCATATCCTTGCTTTTCGATCAATCTCTAATTCTAATCTTCCTCCCCAATCTGATATTATGGTCCCGGTATAGACCGAAATTCCGTTATGGTCCAATTCTGACCGGTAATAGATACCGGGACTTTGCAATATTTGATTGATCACAATTCTGTATATTCCATTTACTATAGAAGTTCCCAGGGAATTCATTAAAGGAATGTTTCCAATAAAAAGAGTTTGTTCTTGCATATCCCTACTGGTTTTCCAAATTAATCCCGCGGATACATATAATTCAGAAGAATATGTGAGTGATTCATATACAGCATCTCTTTCTTTTATCAAAGGTTCTACCAATTGATATGTTTCCACAAATAATTGAAATTCAATTTCTTGATCTGTATCTTCAATTTTTGGAAACTTATAAAGTTCTTCTGTTAAGCCCTGATCAATGAATCTACAAAATCCTTCAAATTGTATCTGATTAAAACCAGGTACTGTAGACATTCCCTCATTTCCATCCCCGAGCATTTTGAATTTCCCTTTTCTCGAAAAAATTCCATTATTGACCCATTCTTCATCAAATCATATGGATTGATTTAGCAATGATGGAATTTCTATTTTGTTTACTGAATCACATGAAATTTGATCCACCCCATATATGGAATGTATGAAATGCATATGAACGGAGGAATAAAGACAATTTTATATTCAAATTGGAATTTGTAACAGATACAAAATCGAAAGGAATTAATAAATGTCACTTAGACTTATGGAGTTTTGGATAGAATATAAAAAAAAAAGTGATTCCATTTCTACCATTATTATGATATTACATATTCTAATCCGATTGGGTACCAGAAAAATAAATGGATTCGGTATTTAATCTGTTCGATGATATAAAGACATTATAATCATCAAAAATATAGAGTTGATCTTTTTTGAGCACTTAACTTTTTCATGGATTCTATTGTTCAACAAATGATTCGCATAAAAGAGAGATACTTTTACCTTTTTTTAGTAGAATACGATCGAAGGGCGTAATAGAGTAATAAAGTTTGTATTTATTAACCATGTGTAGATAGCTATCTATGTTTCCTCCTTTCTTGAAGTTCTATTCGGGACAGCGTGTGCTATGCTATATCAAAATTTCCATTTTCTATTCCATCTATTGAATGAAAAATTGAAGCACTACAATTTACTGATAATTCTCTATAGGCATCATATATAGATAGGATATCCAATTAAATATTTGTATAACAATTTATGTTCTGGGGTTTACATATACTTCTATTTGATGTTATAATAGAAATTGGGAAGGATTTTTTTTATGGAAAAGAATCAATACTGATTAGTTATATATCAATTTGGATTGTCTTATATCATTAGGATTAAGAAAAGACAATTTTGGATTCAAATCCAAGAATCGTTCATGAATTTACAGTCCCATTTAATAGTTAATGGTTCCAATTTGTCCTAAATTTTGGCTTTTGTGACTGAAAAACCACATTTGGTTTTTCAATTTTTCAATATCAATATAAAAAAGAGAGGGAAAATTTGTAAATATTTAGGTTTTGAGATACTATACATACAACCGAAGGGATGGATCCAATCCAAAAAACGAAGGATTTTTTTCTTTTCGGGCAAGGGTTAAATTTAAGAAAACGGGATTCAAGATGCAAGTCCAATAAAAAAAGAAGTTTAGGAATTCCCCACCCGACGGGAGACTTTTTTTTTCATCTATTTTGTAGGAGATCATACATTTTGGCGGCATGGCCGAGCGGTAAGGCGGGGGACTGCAAATCCTTTTTCCCCAGTTCAAATCCGGGTGTCGCCTGATCAAGAAAAAACTCGAAATCTCTTATTTCGTTTTGCTAATATAACTCGCTGAATTTTTCCCCAGCAGAAGCAAACAAAGTAAAAGGACTCTTGAGACTTGCTTGCTTGGTTCTAAACATCTGGAAGTTTGACTCTCGAAAGCTAAAGTGCTCTAAATCCTTGCCTCTAGGATTCAAGGACAGATTATAGTGGTGGAAGGTCTCTCATATAAAGATTTATTGATTCCCTTCCACTACTAATGTAGTGTTTAATTACCGGGTCCTGAATTAGATTGGATAGCCCGACGGAAAATCGAATTAGTGGTTGTGGAAAGGGCTGAAGATACTTTCTATACAGACTCAGGAGAGTCTCTAAGTCCTCGGTATCCAATAACAATTCGATGGAAAATTGGCTTTCTAAAATTGAAATGAAAAAAGAAATTCTTTCTTTTCAATAAACCCTA